GCTAGCGTAGCTTAACTAAAGCATAACACTGAAGATGTTAAGACGAACCCTAGAGAGGTTCCGCAGGCACAAAGGCTTGGTCCTGACTTTTCCATCAGCTCTAGCTGCACTTACACATGCAAGTATCCGCGCACCCGTGAGAATGCCCTACCGTCCCCCGCCCGGGGACAAGGAGCGGGTATCAGGCACACAATAATGTAGCCCATGACGCCTTGCTTAGCCACACCCTCAAGGGAACTCAGCAGTGATAGACATTAAGCCATAAGTGAGAACTTGACTTAGTTAAAGCTTAGAGGGCCGGTAAAACTCGTGCCAGCCACCGCGGTTATACGAGAGGCCCAAGTTGATGGCTAACGGCGTAAAGGGTGGTTAAGGAGCAAGAAAAATAAAGTCGAACGCCCTCCGGGCCGTCATACGCTTCCGAGGGTAAGAAGCCCCGCTACGAAAGTGACTTTAGACAACCTGACCCCACGAAAGCTGGGAAACAAACTGGGATTAGATACCCCACTATGCCCAGCCCTAAACTTTGATGATAAGACACACATATCACCCGCCCGGGTACTACGAGCACTAGCTTAAAACCCAAAGGACTTGGCGGTGCTTTAGATCCACCTAGAGGAGCCTGTTCTAGAACCGATAACCCCCGTTAAACCTCACCCTCCCTTGTTTTTCCCGCCTATATACCGCCGTCGTCAGCTTACCCTGTGAAGGTTTCATAGTAAGCAGAATCAGTAGAACTCAAAACGCCAGGTCGAGGTGTAGCAAATGAGAGGGGAAGAAATGGGCTACATTTCCTAACCCAGGAAATCACGGACAAGGTCATGAAATTGGGCCTTGGAAGGAGGATTTAGCAGTAAGCGGGGAATAGAGAGCCTTGCTGAAACCGGCCCTGAAGCGCGCACACACCGCCCGTCACTCTCCCCAAGCCACCCACAACCACTAGATAAAATGCTTAATAGGCAAAGGGGAGGCAAGTCGTAACATGGTAAGTGTACCGGAAGGTGCACTTGGACAAATCAGAGCGTAGCTAAATTTAGGATAGCGTCTCCCTTACACTGAGAAGGTACCTGTGCAAGCCAGGTCGCCCTGAAACCCAACAGCTAGCCCACCTTCTAACCATAACACATAACTATCAATATACCCTAATATACTAGACAAGAGAAACAAACCATTTTACCCCCCTAGTACGGGCGACGGAACGGGGGCTTTGGAGCTATAGAGAAAGTACCGCAAGGGAACGCTGAAAGAGAAATGAAATAAACCAGTAAAGTAAAGAAAAGCAGAGCTGCACCCTCGTACCTTTTGCATCATGATTTAGCAAGATATCCCAAGCAAAGAGAACTTTAGTTTGACCACCCGAAACTACGTGAGCTACTCCAAGACAGCCTGATAGCAGGGCCAACCCGTCTCTGTGGCAAAAGAGTGGGAAGAGCTTCGAGTAGAGGTGACAGACCTACCGAACCTAGTTATAGCTGGTTGCCCGGGAAGTGAATAGTAGTTCAGCCCCCAGAATTCTATAGTTTCAACTGGCAATAGCCTCCACCCGAACAATTAGAAGCCCAGGGAGTTAGTCAAACGGGGTACAGCCCATTTGATTTAGGATACAACCTCACTAGGAGGATAAGGACCATAATCACCCAAGGCGCCGTGTTTAGGTGGGCCTAAAAGCAGCCAACCCCCTAGAAAGCGTTATAGCTCAGACACACCCATTGCCCCCAATTCTGGTAATTTGTCCTAATCCCCTGCCCCTTACCGAGCCACCCCATACCATTATGGGGGAGACCATGCTAATATGAGTAATAAGGGGGCCCACGGCCCCCTCCCTGCACAAGTGTAACTCGAAACGGACCCCCCATCGAACATTAACGGCCCCAACCACAGAGGGCAGTGGAGTATAACCAGACAACCAGAAACGCCTCCAAAAATAACCGTTAACCCCACACTGGTGTGCCCCCGGAAAGACTAACAGAGGGAGAAGGAACTCGGCAAACATTAAGAAAGCCTCGCCTGTTTACCAAAAACATCGCCTCTTGACCAACCATAATAAGAGGTCCCGCCTGCCCTGTGACTTAAGGTTTAACGGCCGCGGTATTTTGACCGTGCAAAGGTAGCGCAATCACTTGTCTTTTAAATGGAGACCTGTATGAATGGCACGACGAGGGCTTAACTGTCTCCTTCCTCCAGTCAATGAAATTGATCTCCCCGTGCAGAAGCGGGGATACCCTCATAAGACGAGAAGACCCTGTGGAGCTTTAGACTTACAGTAGGACCATGTCAAGGACCCCCACTAACGGCCCGAACTAATTGGTCCCCTCCTACATGTCTTTGGTTGGGGCGACCGCGGGGAAATGAAAAACCCCCATGTGGAATGGGAGCACCCCTGCTCCTACAGCCGAGAGCCACAGCTCTAGGTAACAGAATTTCTGACCAGTCAGATCCGGCATAGCCGATCAACGGACCGAGTTACCCCAGGGATAACAGCGCAATCCTCTTCTAGAGCCCATATCGACAAGAGGGTTTACGACCTCGATGTTGGATCAGGACATCCTAATGGTGCAGCCGCTATTAAGGGTTCGTTTGTTCAACGATTAAAGTCCTACGTGATCTGAGTTCAGACCGGAGTAATCCAGGTCAGTTTCTATCTATGACATGCTCCCTTCTAGTACGAAAGGACCGAAGAGAAGAGGCCCATGCTGCGGGTACGCCTCCCCCTCACCTGCTGAACACAACTCAAGCAGGCAAGAGGGCATGCCCCCCTGCCTGAGACAATGGCATGTTGAGGTGGCAGAGCCCGGCCAATGCAAAAGACCTAAGCTCTTTCGACAGAGGTTCAACTCCTCTCCCTAACTATGTTCTCCACGCTTATAAACTTCCTTATTAACCCCTTAATTATGATTGTCTTTGTCCTACTTGCCGTGGCCCTTCTCACCCTTGTAGAACGAAAAGTCTTGGGGTATATGCAACTCCGAAAAGGGCCTAACATCGTAGGCCCTTACGGACTCCTCCAACCCATTGCTGATGGCCTTAAACTCTTTATGAAGGAGCCTGTGCGCCCTTCTACTGCCTCACCTGTTTTGTTCCTTTTAGCACCCATACTTGCCCTTACCCTTGCTCTCACCCTATGAGCCCCCATGCCCCTCCCCTTCCCCATAGCTGACCTCAACCTTGGTATCTTGTTTATCCTCGCACTGTCCAGCCTCGCAGTTTACTCCATTCTAGGCTCCGGGTGGGCATCTAATTCAAAATATGCCCTGATTGGTGCGCTACGTGCTGTCGCCCAAACTATTTCATATGAAGTAAGTCTGGGCCTAATTCTTCTAAGCATCATTATCTTTACTGGAGGCTTTACCCTCCAAACATTCAGTGTTGCCCAGGAAAGTACATGGCTCCTCCTCCCGGCCTGACCCCTTGCTGCAATATGATATATTTCTACGTTAGCCGAAACAAACCGGTCCCCCTTCGACCTTGCTGAGGGCGAGTCTGAACTAGTTTCGGGCTTTAACGTGGAATATGCAGGGGGCCCCTTCGCCCTCTTCTTCCTGGCAGAGTACGCCAATATCCTACTAATAAACACCCTCTCCGCCACTCTCTTCCTGGGCTCCTCTCTCATTCATTTCTCACCAGAAATCACAACGTCAACTCTTATGGTAAAAGCCGCTTTCTTATCAGTTGTGTTCCTCTGGGTTCGGGCATCCTACCCCCGCTTCCGGTATGATCAGCTCATGCACCTTATCTGGAAGAACTTCCTCCCCCTCACTTTGGCTTTAGTTATCTGACATCTCGCCCTTCCGATTGCCTTTGTAGGGCTCCCCCCACAACTCTAGTTTAGGAGCTGTGCCTGAAATAAAGGGCCACTTTGATAGAGTGAATTATGAGGGTTAAAGTCCCTCCAACTCCTTAGAAAGAAGGGACTCGAACCCTACCTGAAGAGATCAAAACTCTTAGTGCTTCCACTACACCACTTCCTAGTAAGGTCAGCTAAGTCAAGCTTTTGGGCCCATACCCCAAACATGTTGGTTAAAGTCCTTCCTTTACTAATGAACCCACACATCTTGGCCACCCTCCTTTTTGGCCTAGGCCTAGGTACAACCATCACCTTCGCGAGTTCCCACTGGCTCCTCGCCTGAATGGGCCTAGAAATGAACACCCTAGCAATCATTCCTTTAATAGCTCAACACCACCACCCCCGGGCAGTTGAAGCCACCACTAAATACTTCCTTACCCAGGCCACCGCCGCAGCGATGCTTCTCTTTGCCAGCACGACTAACGCCTGACTATCGGGCCAATGGGAAATTCAACACATCTCCCACCCAGTGCCCGTTGCTATAATTACCCTCGCCCTCGCCCTCAAAGTCGGGCTTGCACCGCTTCATGCCTGACTCCCGGAGGTATTGCAAGGGCTTGACCTGACTACAGGACTAATCCTCTCCACCTGACAAAAACTTGCCCCCTTCGCACTCCTCCTTCAAATTCAGCCTGCTGACTCCCATGCCCTTATTGCCCTTGGTCTCGCATCCACCCTGGTGGGCGGATGAGGGGGTTTAAACCAAACCCAACTTCGCAAGATCCTAGCGTATTCGTCGATCGCGCACCTGGGCTGGATAATTCTTGTTCTGCAGTTCTCCCCCTCCCTTACACTCCTCGCCCTATTAACCTATTTTGTCATAACCTTCTCCACATTTATAGCCTTTAAACTCAACAACTCTACCACCATCAACATACTTGCCACCTCATGGTCCAAAGCACCCGCCCTTACCTCTATTACGCCCCTGATTCTCCTGTCCCTCGGCGGACTCCCACCTCTCACTGGCTTCATGCCCAAGTGGCTTATTCTTCAAGAACTAGCCAAGCAGGATCTCGCACTCACCGCAACTTTCGCCGCCCTCTCAGCCCTGCTGAGCCTCTACTTCTACCTCCGTCTTACATATGCCATGACCCTGACCATATCACCAAACAACCTCCCAGGCACGGCCCCATGACGTCTCTCCTCCCAACAAGCCACCCTTCCCCTAGCCCTTTCATCATCAGCAGCCACCTGCCTCCTACCCCTAGCACCCGCCACCATGGCTCTCTTGGCCCACTAGGGGTTTAGGATAGGACTCAGACCAAGGGCCTTCAAAGCCCTAAGCGGGAGTGAAAATCTCCCAACCCCTGATAAGACTTACGGGACACTAACCCACATCTTCTGCATGCAAAGCAGACACTTTAATTAAGCTAAAGCCTTCGTCTAGACAGGCAGGCCTCGATCCTACAAACTCTTAGTTAACAGCTAAGCGCTCAAACCAGCGAGCATCCGTCTACCTTTCCCCCGCCTAGCAGAGCAAAATAGGCGGGGGAAAGCCCCGGCAGGTGTTATCCTGCTTCTTCAGATTTGCAATCTAATATGTAAAACACCTCAGGGCTTGATAAGAAGAGGACTTAAACCTCTGTGTATGGGGCTACAATCCACCGCTTAAACACTCAGCCATCTTACCTGTGGCAATCACACGTTGATTCTTCTCAACCAATCACAAAGACATTGGCACCCTCTACCTGGTATTTGGTGCTTGAGCAGGAATGGTCGGAACAGCCCTAAGCCTCCTTATTCGGGCTGAGCTCAGCCAACCGGGCTCTCTTCTGGGGGACGACCAAATTTATAATGTAATCGTCACCGCTCACGCCTTCGTAATAATCTTCTTTATAGTAATACCAATCATGATTGGGGGCTTTGGAAATTGATTAATTCCCCTAATGATCGGGGCCCCTGACATGGCTTTTCCCCGAATAAATAATATGAGCTTCTGACTTCTCCCCCCGTCATTCCTGCTCCTCCTTGCCTCTTCAGGTGTTGAAGCTGGGGCTGGAACTGGGTGAACCGTCTACCCCCCTCTATCTGGCAATCTTGCTCATGCAGGGGCATCCGTAGATTTAACCATCTTCTCTCTACACCTGGCAGGTATTTCTTCCATTCTGGGGGCCATCAACTTCATTACAACTATTATCAATATGAAACCCCCAGCAATTTCACAGTACCAAACCCCCCTATTCGTCTGAGCTGTTCTAATTACTGCTGTTCTTCTTCTCCTTTCCCTCCCAGTACTTGCTGCTGGGATCACTATGCTCCTTACGGACCGAAATCTAAACACTACATTCTTCGACCCTGCAGGAGGAGGGGATCCTATCCTTTATCAACACCTCTTCTGATTCTTTGGCCACCCAGAAGTATATATTCTAATTCTCCCCGGGTTTGGAATAATTTCTCACATCGTCGCATACTACTCAGGCAAGAAAGAACCCTTTGGCTACATGGGCATGGTCTGAGCCATGATGGCTATTGGCCTTCTCGGCTTTATTGTATGGGCCCATCACATGTTCACAGTCGGCATGGACGTAGACACTCGAGCATACTTTACATCTGCCACAATGATTATCGCCATCCCAACAGGAGTTAAAGTTTTTAGCTGACTAGCTACGCTTCACGGCGGAGCTATCAAGTGAGAAACCCCCCTACTTTGGGCCCTCGGTTTTATTTTCCTTTTCACAGTTGGAGGTCTGACGGGGATTGTCCTTGCTAACTCATCCCTTGATATTGTTCTTCATGATACGTACTACGTGGTAGCACACTTTCACTACGTCCTATCTATGGGGGCTGTCTTCGCCATCGTCGCCGCCTTTGTTCACTGATTCCCCCTGTTCTCGGGCTATACTCTTCACAGCACTTGAACAAAAATCCACTTCGGAATTATGTTCCTCGGGGTAAATTTAACCTTCTTCCCACAACACTTCCTAGGTCTTGCAGGAATGCCTCGGCGCTACTCCGACTACCCGGACGCCTACACACTATGAAATACGGTTTCCTCTATTGGATCCCTAATCTCGCTCGTAGCCGTAATTATGTTCCTGTTTATTATCTGAGAAGCCTTCGCCGCAAAACGTGAAGTCCTCTCAGTTGAACTAACCGCAACTAATGTGGAGTGACTGCACGGCTGCCCTCCTCCTTATCACACATTCGAAGAGCCTGCATTTGTTCAAATCCAGCAAGCCTAGCCCCAACGAGAAAGGGAGGAGTTGAACCCCCATAAATTGGTTTCAAGCCAACCACATAACCGCTCTGTCACTTTCTTAATAAGACACTAGTAAAGAAGATATTACACTACCTTGTCGAGGCAGAATCGTGGGTTAAAGCCCCGCGTGTCTTAAACATGGCACACCCCTCCCAGCTAGGCTTCCAAGATGCAGCTTCGCCCGTAATAGAAGAACTCCTTCACTTCCACGATCACGCCCTAATGATCGTATTCCTAATCAGCACTCTTGTCCTTTACATTATTGTAGCTATAGTGACCACCAAGCTGACCAACAAATTTATCCTTGACTCCCAGGAAATTGAAATCATTTGAACAGTCCTCCCCGCGATTATCCTAATCCTAATTGCACTCCCATCCCTCCGAATCCTTTACCTTATGGATGAAATTAACGACCCCCACCTCACGATTAAGGCTATGGGCCACCAATGATACTGAAGCTATGAATACACGGACTATGAAGACCTCGGCTTTGATTCGTACATAATCCCTACCCAAGATCTAACCCCCGGTCAGTTCCGACTCCTTGAAGCCGACCATCGAATGGTTATTCCAGTGGAATCTCCAGTGCGGGTGCTAGTTTCTGCTGAAGATGTCCTTCACTCATGAGCAGTTCCAAGCCTTGGGGTAAAAATGGACGCCGTACCTGGACGTCTTAACCAAACAGCCTTTATTACGTCCCGCCCTGGCGTATTTTATGGTCAGTGCTCAGAAATTTGTGGTGCCAACCACAGCTTTATACCAATCGTCGTTGAAGCAGTACCTCTAGAACACTTTGAAAACTGATCATCTCTAATACTCGAAGATGCCTCGCTAAGAAGCTAAATAGGGAACAGCGTTAGCCTTTTAAGCTAAAGAATGGTGACCCCCAACCACCCTTAGCGACATGCCACAACTTAACCCCTCTCCCTGGTTTGCCATCTTAGTCTTCTCCTGACTAGTATTTGCTATCATTGTTCCCCCAAAGGTGTTAGCCCATAATTTCCCCAACGAGCCCACGTCTCAAAGCACCGAAAAACCCCTAACAGAGCCTTGATCTTGACCATGACAGTAAGCTTCTTTGACCAATTTATGAGCCCCACACTCTTTGGCATCCCACTTATTGCCCTTGCCCTTACCCTTCCCTGAGTTATGTTCCCCAAGCCATCATCCCGATGATTAAACAGCCGCCTCCTCACCCTGCAAGGATGGTTCATTAACCGATTTACCCAACAAATTTTTCAGCCAATTAATCTAGGGGGGCACAAGTGAGCCGCCCTCCTTGCATCACTAATAATCTTCCTAATTAGCCTAAATTTACTAGGCCTCCTTCCCTACACATTCACCCCCACCACCCAGCTCTCCCTAAACATGGCCTTTGCCGTACCACTCTGGCTCGCCACCGTAATTATTGGAATACGAACCCAACCTACGCATGCTCTAGGACACCTCCTCCCAGAAGGCACCCCGACCCTACTAATCCCTATCCTCATTATTATCGAAACAATTAGTCTTTTTATCCGCCCCCTGGCCCTTGCAGTTCGACTAACGGCTAATCTGACGGCAGGCCACCTACTTATTCAGCTAATTGCAACCGGCGCCTTCGTCCTCCTCCCCCTAATACCAACAGTGGCTCTATTAACCTCTGCCCTCCTTCTTCTTTTAACCCTACTCGAAGTTGCTGTGGCAATGATTCAAGCTTATGTCTTCGTACTTCTAATAAGCCTTTACTTACAAGAAAACGTCTAATGGCACATCAAGCACACGCATACCACATAGTAGACCCCAGCCCATGACCTCTCACCGGCGCAGTTGCTGCCCTGTTAATAACTTCAGGCCTGGCCATCTGAATACACTTCCACTCCACCACCCTCATAACTCTGGGCCTCCTCCTCTTGCTCCTCACCATGTACCAGTGATGGCGAGACATCGTACGAGAGGGCACATTCCAAGGGCACCATACCCCTCCAGTTCAAAAAGGTCTCCGCTACGGGATAATCCTTTTTATCACCTCAGAAGTCTTCTTCTTCTTAGGCTTCTTCTGAGCTTTTTATCATGCAAGCTTAGCCCCTACCCCCGAGCTTGGAGGCTGCTGACCCCCCACGGGAATCACCACACTTGACCCTTTCGAGGTCCCCCTTCTGAACACGGCAGTTCTTCTGGCCTCTGGTGTAACGGTCACCTGAGCACACCATAGCATTATGGAAGGCCAACGTAAACAAACCATTCAATCCCTGGCACTAACCATCTTATTAGGGTTCTACTTCACCTTCCTTCAAGGCATGGAGTACTATGAGGCCCCCTTTACGATTGCGGACGGAGTTTACGGCTCAACATTTTTCGTTGCCACAGGCTTCCACGGCCTCCACGTCATCATCGGCTCCACCTTCCTGGCTATCTGCCTGCTTCGTCAGGTTCAATACCACTTCACATCTGAACACCACTTTGGCTTTGAAGCTGCCGCCTGGTACTGACACTTCGTAGATGTCGTTTGACTTTTCCTCTATATCTCCATCTACTGATGAGGATCATAACCTTTCTAGTATTAAACCGTACGAGTGACTTCCAATCACCTGGTCTTGGTTAGAGTCCAAGGGAAGGTAATGAACCTGGTTACAACTGTTATCACAATCTCTGTCGGAATCTCAACTGTCCTAGCCCTCGTATCATTCTGGCTCCCACAGATGACCCCTGATTATGAGAAGCTCTCCCCATACGAATGCGGATTTGACCCCCTAGGCTCAGCCCGATTGCCATTCTCCCTCCGATTTTTTCTGGTGGCCATCTTGTTCCTTCTCTTTGACCTAGAAATTGCCCTCCTCCTTCCCCTCCCCTGAGGGGACCAATTGTCTTCCCCTATTCTCACATTCGCCTGAGCTTCTGCCGTTCTAGTTCTCCTCACCCTCGGGCTCGTATACGAGTGGACACAAGGTGGGCTTGAATGAGCTGAATAGGTGGTTAGTTTAAAAAAAACATTTGATTTCGGCTTAAAAACTTGTGGTTAAAGCCCATAACTGCCTAATGACCCCAGCACACTTTGCCTTCTCATCAACCTTTTTCCTGGGCTTAGCAGGACTAGCATTCCACCGAACCCACCTGCTCTCCGCCCTCCTCTGCCTAGAAGGCATGATGCTCTCACTATTCATTGCCCTCTCTCTGTGAGCCCTACAGCTAGACTCCACTAGTTTCTCGTCCGCACCAATAATTCTTCTGGCCTTCTCAGCCTGTGAAGCCAGCGCGGGCCTCGCCCTTTTGGTAGCTACCGCTCGCACTCATGGCACTGACCGCCTTCAAAGCCTGAACCTCCTACAATGCTAAAGATTCTCATCCCCACCATCATGCTCATCCCTACAACCTGACTAACTTCCCCTAAACGACTCTGATCCACCGCCCTTCTCTACAGCCTTCTCATTGCTCTCGGCAGCCTAACCTGATTAAAAGCCCCAGGGGAGACCGGCTGATCGTTCCTCAACCCCTACTTGGCCACGGACCCACTCTCAACGCCCCTCCTGGTTCTCACCTGCTGACTTCTTCCTCTGATAATTCTTGCAAGCCAAAACCACACTTCCTCGGAACCCCTTGGACGCCAACGAACCTATATTACCCTCCTCACCTCCCTACAGATCTTTCTAATTATGGCATTTAGTGCCACAGAAGTAATCATGTTCTACGTCATGTTTGAGGCTACCCTTATCCCCACCCTTATCATCATTACTCGCTGGGGGAATCAGACTGAACGATTAAACGCAGGCACTTATTTCCTCTTCTACACCTTAGCGGGCTCCCTCCCCCTCCTAGTAGCCCTCCTACTCCTACAGAACTCAGCAGGTACTCTCTCCCTCCTCACCCTCCCCTACTCCCCCGCCATTCACCTCTCCACCTATGCTGACAAGCTTTGGTGGGCCGCCTGTCTCCTTGCATTCCTAGTCAAAATGCCCCTCTATGGCGCCCACCTCTGGCTCCCTAAGGCCCATGTAGAGGCCCCCATCGCAGGCTCAATAATTCTTGCCGCAGTACTACTTAAGCTAGGGGGCTACGGTATAATTCGAGTAATAGTAATGCTTGAACCACTTACAAAGGAGCTTAGTTACCCCTTTATTGTTTTTGCTCTATGAGGTGTTATTATAACGGGCTCCATTTGCCTCCGCCAGACTGACCTAAAGTCACTCATTGCCTACTCATCCGTTAGCCACATGGGCCTGGTCGCCGCCGGCATCTTAATTCAAACGCCCTGGGGGATCACTGGGGCCCTTATTCTCATAATTGCCCACGGATTAACCTCCTCCGCACTGTTCTGCCTCGCTAACACTAACTACGAACGAACCCATAGCCGAACTATAGTCCTCGCCCGAGGCCTCCAAATAGTGCTCCCACTTATAACTGCCTGGTGGTTTATTGCCAGTTTGGCCAACCTAGCCCTCCCCCCTCTACCTAATCTGATAGGAGAGCTGATAATTCTTTCCTCTCTCTTTAACTGGTCCCCCTGGACACTTACCCTCACGGGAGCAGGAGTACTAATTACGGCGGGGTACTCCCTCTATATGTTCCTTATGACTCAACGAGGCCCTTTGCCTTCACATCTAATTGCCCTCCCCCCCACCTACTCACGAGAACATCTTCTGATAGTACTCCACCTCCTACCTCTTCTCCTCCTTATTCTCAAGCCCGAGTTAATTTGAGGCTGAACCGCCTGTAGATATAGTTTAACCAAAACGTTAGATTGTGATTCTAAAAACAGGGGTTAAATTCCTCTTATCCACCGAGAGAGGCTCGACAGCAACGATGACTGCTAATTTTCGTCACCTCGGTTTGACCCCGGGGCTCACTCGAGAGCTCCTAAAGGATAACAGCTCATCCGTTGGTCTTAGGAACCAAAAACTCTTGGTGCAAATCCAAGTAGCAGCTATGCATCTCACCCCCCTAACAATAACATCCAGCCTTATTTTTATTTTCCTTCTACTCCTGTACCCCGCCCTGACAACTCTTTCCCCTCACCCCCAGTCCCCCGACTGGGCAACCCTCAAGGTAAAAACAGCCGTGAAGTTGGCCTTCTTCATCAGCCTCCTCCCCCTATCTCTATTCCTTAATGAGGGTGCTGAGGTGATCACTACCACCTGATCCTGAATAAACACCCACACCTTTGATATTAATATCAGCTTTAAGTTTGACTTCTACTCGATTATTTTTACCCCCATTGCCCTTTATGTTACCTGGTCAATCCTAGAGTTCGCATCTTGATATATACACGCTGACCCATTTATAAACCGATTCTTCAAATATCTGCTTGTCTTTCTCCTTGCCATGATTATCCTTGTCACCGCTAATAACCTATTTCAACTATTTATTGGCTGAGAGGGCGTAGGCATCATATCCTTTCTCCTCATTGGCTGGTGATACGGGCGAGCTGACGCCAACACTGCAGCCCTTCAAGCGGTCTTGTACAACCGAGTCGGCGATATCGGCCTCGTCCTAGCAATAGCATGAATCGCTATAAATGTTAACTCCTGAGAGATACAACAAATCTTCTCAGCTGCAACCAACTTTGATCTTACCCTGCCCCTCCTAGGCCTGATCGTTGCCGCCACCGGAAAATCGGCCCAATTTGGGCTTCACCCGTGGCTGCCGTCAGCTATGGAGGGTCCGACACCGGTATCTGCCCTACTGCATTCGAGCACTATAGTCGTAGCTGGCATTTTTCTCCTTATTCGCCTCAGCCCCCTTATGGAACACAATCCCGTGGCCCTTACCACCTGTTTATGCCTGGGGGCTCTCACTACCGTCTTTACTGCCACTTGCGCCCTAACACAGAACGATATCAAGAAGATTGTTGCCTTTTCCACATCCAGCCAACTGGGACTAATAATAGTAACTATTGGCCTCAACCAACCACAACTCGCCTTCCTCCATATCTGCACCCACGCTTTCTTTAAAGCCATACTTTTCCTATGCTCGGGCTCTATTATCCACAGCCTTAACGATGAACAGGACATCCGCAAAATGGGCGGCATACACCACTTAACCCCCTTCACTTCCTCATGCCTGGCACTTGGGAGCCTAGCCCTCACCGGCACCCCCTTCCTGGCAGGCTTCTTCTCCAAAGACGCCATCATTGAGGCCCTAAATACCTCCTACCTAAACGCCTGAGCCCTCGCCCTTACACTCCTTGCAACCTCTTTTACCGCAGTCTATAGCCTCCGTGTTGTCTACTTTGTCTCGATGGGACACCCCCGGTTTAACGCATTATCCCCCATTAATGAAAATAACCCCGCGGTTATTAACCCTATTAAACGGCTAGCTTGAGGCAGCATCGTCGCTGGCCTTTTAATCACCGCCAACATCCTTCCCTTAAAGACCCCTATTATAACCATACCTCCCTTACTAAAGTTAGGGGCCATCCTTGTCACTATCACAGGACTTCTAACTGCCCTCGAACTGGCATCGTTAACAAATAAACAATTTAAAACTACCCCAAATCTGACATTCCACCACTTCTCTAATATGCTAGGCTTCTTTCCGGCAGTAACCCACCGCTTCGCCCCTAAGGTTAACCTTCTTCTGGGGCAGACTATCGCCAGCCAGATAGTCGACCAGACCTGGATAGAAAAGGTTGGACCTAAAGCAATTACAACCCTAAACACCCCTCTCATCACCGCCACCAACAATATTCAGCAGGGCATAATTAAGACCTACCTATCTCTATTCTTCTTCACCACGGCCCTTGCTATACTATCCCTTCTATACTAGACCGCCCGCAGCGCCCCTCGGCTAAGCCCACGAGTAAGCTCGAGCACTACAAATAGTGCTAGTAAGAGAACTCATACCCCCAAGATTAGCACGCCCCCTCCTGAGGAGTAAATTAGCGCCACCCCTCCAACATCCCCCCGAAATACGGACAGCTCACTGAATTCGTCTGACGATACCCAAGACCCCTCATACCAGCCCCCTCAAAACACCCCTGCCGTAATTAGTACCGCCAGCAGGTACACTACCATTACCCCTAACACCGACCAGCTCCCCCAGCCCTCCGGGTAAGGCTCCGCAGCCAGTGCTGCCGAATAAGCGAATACGACGAGCATCCCCCCAAGGTAGATTAGAAACAGAATTAGAGAAAGGAATGACCCCCCGTGCCCCACCAACACCCCACACCCCATCCCCGCAACAACAACCAGCCCAAGAGCTGCAAAATATGGTGACGGATTAGAAGCTACTGCAGCTAACCCAAGAATCAAGCCGAGCAATAATAAGTACATAACGTAAGCCATAGTTCCCACCCGGACTCTAACCAGGACTAATGGCTTGAAAAACCACCGTTGTATTCAACTACAGGAACCTTTAATGGCCAATCTTCGGAAAACCCACCCCCTATTAAAAATTGCCAACGACGCGATCGTCGACCTCCCAGCTCCTGCCAACATTTCAGTTTGATGAAACTTTGGCTCACTTCTAGGCCTTTGCTTGATGGCCCAAATCCTTACCGGCCTATTCTTAGCCATGCACTATACCTCCGACATCGCTACAGCTTTCTCATCTGTCGCCCACATTTGCCGGGACGTAAACTACGGATGACTCATCCGAAACATGCATGCAAACGGAGCCTCTTTCTTCTTCATCTGCATCTACCTTCATATTGGACGAGGCCTCTACTACGGATCATACCTCTACAAAGAGACATGAAACGTGGGGGTTGTCCTTCTTCTTCTTGTAATAATGACAGCCTTTGTTGGCTATGTCCTTCCTTGAGGGCAAATGTCCTTCTGGGGTGCCACTGTCATTACCAACCTCTTGTCAGCTGTCCCTTACGTAGGCAACGCCCTAGTACAATGAATCTGAGGGGGCTTCTCCGTTGATAATGCCACCCTCACTCGATTCTTCGCTTTTCACTTCCTGCTCCCTTTTGTTGTTGCCGCCGCCACTATAGTACATCTCATTTTCCTGCACCAAACAGGCTCGAACAACCCCACGGGCATTAACTCGGACGCCGACAAAATCTCATTCCACCCCTACTTCTCCTACAAGGACCTTCTTGGCTTCGCAGCACTCCTTATTGCTCTGATCTCTCTTGCCCTATTTTCACCAAACCTCCTCGGCGACCCCGACAATTTTACTCCTGCAAACCCCCTTGTTACCCCTCCCCACATCAAGCCTGAATGGTATTTCCTGTTTGCCTACGCCATTCTCCGATCAATCCCCAACAAGCTGGGAGGCGTGCTTGCACTCCTCTCCTCCATCCTCGTCCTTATGGTAGTGCCTATTCTACACACCTCAAAACAACGAAGTTTAACATTCCGCCCACTTACACAATTCCTCTTTTGACTCCTAGTAGCAGATGTTATTATTTTAACATGAATTGGGGGCATGCCTGTAGAACACCCCTTCGTTATTATCGGACAAGTCGCCTCGTTCCTATATTTCTTCTTGTTCCTTGTTATTACCCCAGCTGTAGGCTGAGTAGAAAATAAAGTGCTTGAATGACAATGCCCTGGTAGCTCAGAGCCTCAGAGCGCCGGTCTTGTAAACCGGACGTCGAGGGTTAAAATCCCTCCCAGAGCTTCAAAGAGAAGGGATTTTCACCCCCACCCCTAACTCCCAAAGCTAGGATTCTTACTAAACTACTCTTTGCCGGACTCCGCCCTGTATGTACTTATGTACATATATGTATTATCACCATTATTATATATTAAGCATTTAATAATACTAATATGGATGTTGAACATTAATGGTACATAATGTCATAACCAACAAACGATGTAAGTAAACACAGTACACAATAATAAGGTCCGACAAACGTTCAAGCAAGGATTATTCTCACAGGAACAACATGCCGCCCATCAAAATTACTTAATGTATGAGAAACCATCATCAGTTGATAACTTAATAAAAACTCTTATTGATGGTCAGGGACAGCAATCGTGGGGGTTTCACGTTCTGAAACTATTCCTGGCATTTGGTTCCTATTTCAAGAACACTAATCTATTATTACCCACAACTGATTTTTCCAGGCATAAGTTAATGGTGGAGTACATAAATTACATAACCCAACATGCCGAGCATTAAATCCAGCGGACAAGGGGTTTTTTTATTTTTTTTTCCTTTCAGCTGGCATTTCACAGTGTAAGCTCAACAAAATAATAAGGTGGAACATTTACCTTGATATCTCCCAAACATAATGTAAAGCTCAGAGACATGATCTCAAGATAGCATAACTGATATCAAGAGCATAAGGACTATATTTTTCTCGTGAGATACCCCCTTACTATCACCCCCGGTTTTTGCGGGTTAAACCCCCCTACCCCCCAGAACTAGTAACTTCCTTATTACTCCTGCAAACCCCCGAAAACAGGAAAGGTCCTACCAGCTTTTTACTAACCTTAAAGTGTGTCTATTACACTATTACAATAATACAAAAA